ATAGCAACATAATAACATCACCGCAATTTTTATAAAAAAAACAACATAAAGAAGGGGTCAAGTCAAATAGTCTTCTTCAAAATCTACATACTATGGCTAGGAATGTGGTACTAAGGAATTCCCGGCATCTCGTAGAAAAAGAGTATAAACAAACAAAAGGCTTTTTAGAATTTCATTTTTTATCAGAGATAATCATATCATATAATAATTACTAAAAAAAATTTGGTTCTTTTTACAAATTTGATGTCGATAAATCCGCGAGTCTAGAAATTCATTTCGGACAATTGAACCTTCTCGAACTGTTTCTTTTTAAGAACCAAAAAGATTTGTGCCAAAATAACAGATGCGAAGAAGAACAAAAGGCCTTGTACACGTAATGGATCTTGAAGTACTATTTCTGCATCTCCCTGACCAAATCCGCCCACATTAGGATTACTTGTCAACGGTTGATCCAATTTGATAGATTCGCCTTCTGAAATAAGAAGTTCTGGCCCCCGAGGGATAATATCAACCACTTGACGTCCATCCGATGTATCCGCTATGGTTATTTCGTATCCCCCCTTTTCTTTTCGTAGGATTTTGCTTACTATACCTGATGCTGTAGCATTATAAACTGTATTGTTACTCTTGCTCCCGTCAGGATAAATCTGGCCCCTTCCCCTGTTTCCGCCTACGTAAATAGGATATTTTAAGAAGTGAATGTCTTTCTTAGTAGCGGGGTCGGGGGAAAGAATAGGAAAGGTTATTTCACTATATTTCTGACCAGGAACAGGGCCTATGACAAGAATATTTTTTTGATTGGGGCGATAGCTCTGAAAAGACAGATTGCCCATCTTTTCTTTTATCTCGGGGGAAATACGATCGGGAGGGGCTAATTCAAAACCCTCTGGTAAAATAAGAACAGCCCCCACATTCAAAGCCCCTTTTTTACCATTAGCAAGAACTTGTTTCAGTTGCATATCATAAGGAATTCGAACAACTGCTTCAAATACAGTATCGGGAAGTACCGCTTGCGGAACCTCAATATCGACTGGTTTATTAGCTAAATGGCAATTGGCGCATACAATACGTCCAGTCGCTTCTCGTGGATTTTCATAACCCTGCTGTGCAAAAATGGGATATGCATTTGAAATGGATGTACGAGTTATGATATATATCATGAGCGATACGGAAATAGATCGAGTAATCTGTTCCTTTATCCAAGAAAAAGTATTTATAGTTTGCATGGTCCAAGCATTGATCCCAAAAATTTCTACAATAAATTGGGGTAGGTCACTAATGGAGTTTCCTATCCACGATTCTGTTATTTACTGGAATAATTTGACTGGATTAATAGAAATTAATTTCTATTTTTATAGGAATATAGGAGGAATCCGCGGGATGCCTAGAAATATAAAGCGATTTTCAACGCTTTGCTTATATACAACTGTAAAGTAAGAAACATTATAATTGGATTAGGTAGATAATTTTTCAGTCATTCATTGAATGATAAATCACTACAAGTGACGGAGATACGCGATTTAAATAACGGAAAATCCAATATTTGAAAATTGTATCTACAATGACTGGAAAAGTGGAAACAAGGCCAGATATAATTTGATCATTATGAACAAATCCAAAATCCTTGTAGACAAAGCCAATCAGCAGTTCCCAACCATGCGGCGAATGAAATCCGATACACAAATCAGTTAATAAAAGAAGAGAAAAAGCTTTTATTGTGTCACTTAAGTTATATAGGAATTCCTGAGCCCAAGAGTTAAGAATAAAAAGTTCTTTATTACCCAAAATAGAATAACCACTTAGAATAATGAAACAGATTATATTTGTCGAGAAGTGCAAAATCGTATGAATACGACCCTCGTTGTGTATCTTGATTAATTGGATTGTTTCTTTGTGAATTCCTATACCAAGGTTTTGTAGATGTGTCTCCGAGTATTCCTTGATCATTTCCTCTAACAAGAGAAGTTCCTCTAATTCTATAAATTTTTCTAGAATACTCTTTTCTTCAATATCATTCAAAAAAGTTTCGGATTGCCTAGTATTACACCAATTAGTAACCCAAGATTCCAGACTTTTTTGAAATGAGAGAGAAATCCACCAGGGCAAAAATACTATAGATGCAAGATATAAAAGAGGAGTGAATGCTTTCTTTTTTGCCATTTTTCACTGTGAATTGTTAATGAACCCATCTCATCCGTCGACTCTATGTAATCTAATATTTCTCTCACGCATCAGTTCTATTAAAAGTCTCAATTCCAACAAGTAAAAAGGGGGGAATTTCCTTATTTAGAAATGGTTGATTATAAGATATTTCAATTTTTTTCTTATTTTTTTTTATTGAATTGAGTTGTGTATATTTCGATACATATAAAAGATCCCCAAAAGAGTTTTTTTATACTTGTTCCATATATGTCTGCTTTGACTCGAATGAATGTTCTGAAGAAACCTCGATTAAGTTATGTTATATATGTTATAGAATGATTCTTGCGTTTTTGCCCTTCTGCTGAGAAAGCATTTATTTCTCGGCTCATTTCTTAAAATACTTCAATTGGTACACGCAAGAAATAGGCCAATTCAGCAGCTTTTTGTTCCATTTCCCGTGGAGTAAAATTCTCATCAGTACGAGTCAATGGAATGGCTCCCTGGCCTCTGATATCCATATAAAGGACACGCCGAGCATAAATACCTTCTTTAACTTCTATTCTGATGGACTGAATATCTTTTATAAAAAATCGGAGGAAGACCCGACGATTTTTTCCAGGAAATCCCCAACGAAAGATACACACTATTCCGTCTTTTCTATCAAATCGATCATAACCGCTACCTACATTCCACGAAATTGTGCACCACAAATAGGAGCTAATAAAAAGACCCGCGATCCCATAGAAAGACATCACAATTCCTTGTGGAAAAAAAACTATTTGCTGAGACGGAAATAAAGATATCAAATTTCTACCAAGATAACTCGAGGTTCCAACCAACAAGAATCCTAATGAACCTAAAAAAAGGATAACAGCCCAGCAGAAATTACTTGTTTTTCGAGCCCCCGTTATAGGTTCTATCCATATATGTTCTGATCGACAACTCATACTTTATCCAGTTGCTTTTTTTAATTGAGAGAATACCCCAAATGAATTTGACTTTAGTCCGTTTGTTTCCGAAGTAACCCGCATCAGCTAGTACTAGTTTGATGTGAACCTTTAGGAATAATTCATTAAATTGGTTAGATCTAAACTAATAACATACCCTTCGTATGATCTCACTAAAGATAGCCACATGCATATAGATAGACCAACTTTACAGTTCAGCCATCCGCCGATTCGGGTCTATTTGAAAATCGCTAGAATATAGTATTTTCTGGAGACATAAGAGTTTTTCGGCGGAAGCCGCTTATACCAATTTGTCTAAATGGATATCTGTGTTATGATACAAGCGTAAATTTTGAAAAAAAAAATAGATGAGAGTTTGTGCCATCGGCTCTAAACAATCTTGTTTTTTTGAACATGAAGAAATAAAGAAGCCATTGCGATTGCCGGAAATACTAGGCCTACTAAAGGGACCAAAACAGAGGGAAAGTTAAGAGTTGTCATAGAATGGGTACCTCGATTTACTATTTGTACCTGTTATTTTTATTTAGATTTTATATTTATAATATAAAGATATCTTATTATATATAAAGAATAAAGATATCTTATTATTATTTGATAATTCTAAATTGGAATTATTATTACTTTTTACTTTACTTAATATCTATTCTATTAATCTATTAAGTATAGATATAAGTATATATCTAAGTGAGTATATAATGTAGTTTTTCATTTCATCTTTCTACATGAAAGATTTGAAAGAATATGGATGAGATATTATTTTATTCATTTTTTGCTCTTGTCTTCGAATTTCATTTACTAAGCACTTAAAAATAAATTAGATTCTATTTATATTGAAGGGTTTGTTAGAATGCCATCCAGCAGGGATTCTTAGTAAAAATAAAATTATCGTAAGATATAGAAAGATAAAAAATTATATATTTTCTATATTTTATAGATTAGATTTTAATTTAATTATATATGACGAGAAGAAGATATTTTTTATTTGCCTAATTTCACGAAAATAAGAATTTCATCTTTTATCTTGTTGATAGAGGCTTCTTGATCAATAATCAGAAATATAGAAAAAAGGGGCAGATTTTCTATTTTCTGTGACTTTTGATTCTTTGATACAATTAGATCTTATGTCAACAAAGACAACCCTATTCGTCTAATTTTGATTCAAAGGAAAGAAAGTGTGGAGTTGAAATAACTCACTCAGAACGCTTTTTAAAGGATTACGTGGTACGATTAGATCGAATAAGCCCTTCTGGAATAAATACTCAGACGCTTGTGAACCGTCGGGTACTGTTTTATTCAATGTTTGTTCAATTACTCTTTTACCCGCAAAGGCAATGTAGGCATTGGGTTCGGCAATAATGATATCCCCCAACATACCAAAACTAGCTGTCACCCCACCGGTAGTAGGAGATGTAAGGATTGGTACATAGAATAACTTTTTATTTGATTGATAATCATATAAAGCAGAAGATATTTTAGCCATTTGCATCAAGCTCAAACTTCCTTCTTGCATGCGTGCCCCTCCAGAAGCACACACTATAATAAGAGGTAGAAATTCTTTAGTAGCGTATTCAATCAAACGGGTAATTTTCTCCCCCACTACGGATCCCATACTACCCCCCATAAACTGAAAATCCATAACCGCAATTGATACGGTAATACCGTTTAGTTGCCCTATGCCTGTTTGAACAGCCTCGGTTAATCCTGTTTTTCTTTGATAAGAATCGATACGCTTTTTATAAGGCTCCTCCTCCGAATGAAATTGAATGGGATCCAGAGAGACCATGTCTTCATCCATAGGCTCCCAAGTACCCGGATCGATCGAAAGTTCAATTCTATCTGAACTACTCATTTTCAAATGATATCCACATTGTTCACAAAGATTCATTTTTG